CGCCTGAATTTCAAGACGTTCTTCAAACCAATCATACACTTTATTGAGATAGGTAAACCGAGGGTTCTCCCCCTCTGAGAACCGTATATAAGAATTTCATCTCGTACGGCTCAAACAGAAACACCAAAATACTGGTTGTAACAGATATTTGTAATAAAAAATTGAAAACTTTTGAATCCTATGATTTGAGTCAATTTTTTCTCAAAATACGAAAGAATAAAAATCCAAAAAATATTCTTTTTTCTTTGTGGTTATAATGCTAAACTATCAAGTCGGCTCATTCGTGTTTATATTATGGATTATTACGGGCCTCTTGAATCTTCTATTTACCTATTTTTTTATTATTTTTATTTGTATGTAATGCGACTTTACTCTTGTTTTCTTTATTATTTATTGATAGGAATTCTCTTGTTAAGACCCTATGAATCAATTAAAACCACAGATTCATACTAGAACCACGATGAGTCAATAAAACCTTCCAAAACAAAAGAAAAAAGTTCAAAAATTTTCTGAGTAAGAACCTTTTGATCATCGCTTATTCAATGATTTTTTATAATGAAAATAATAAATGCAAAGAAACGTTTATCCTTTAATAAATAATAATAATAAAAAAAAAAGAATAAACGGGAGTTGAAAAAAAAAATTGTGGATTTATCACTTCTAACTCTTTTTTTGGAGTCCGGCCGTGAGGTCTGATAAGTATGAATCATAGTTATAATATTTTTTAATTTATTTCATATATTGCGTGCTCCAGATACTAGACTAGACTGAATATCCAACGAAATAAAACCATTTTGATTAAGATGACAGATTTTTTTTCTGTAGTATCCATAGGATCAATTATAACAAGTCACACACTCATATTCCGGAAATACATAAAAAAAAAATTCCACGATCGAACTACCAAACAAGAGTGGGATAAAAAAGGGAGACCCACAATATTTCTATTGAGCATTTATTTAGGGGTTCTTGTGAATCGAATCTAATTCATTGAAATTCCGTCCAGTAAAATGGAAGAATTATAAATCTCCAAAATAATAGACAAAAATATCGCAAATAGAGCCATCGCAACACCCATCAAAGGAGTAGTTCCCCAACCAGGAGCTACTTTCCCATATTCCGAATTCAATGGTTTCAGTAAATCCCCTATAATCGTTCGTCTTGGACCAGATCTAGAACTATCCTCAACTGTTTGTGTAGCCATAAATTCTATTTTGTATTGATTGAGATCGGTTGACTTTGTATACCATTCCATTGTAAATAAATGATCTTATCATAGATCCATTGTGGTCTTGAAATTATATAAAAATGGAAACAGCAACTCTAGTTGCCATCTCTATATCTGGTTTACTTGTAAGTTTTACCGGGTATGCCTTATATACTGCTTTTGGGCAACCCTCCCAACAACTAAGAGATCCATTCGAGGAACACGGGGACTAGGTGAAGTAAAGAGCCTCCCAATATTAGGAGGCTCTTTACTTCAATTGAGATAATGAAAAATCATTTCATCTTTTTAGTTGGAACTTTAGGTGGTTCGCGAAAAAAGATAGCGAAAAAAATGATTCCTAGAGTCGAGACTAAGAGGAATGTATAAACCAATGCTTCCATAGATTTAATTTCGGTTTACAATTATAGCTTCCATACCTATTTATTGGGGAATTTTTTCCGGATAAAGTTCAAGACAAAAGTCAAAAAAACAAAAAGGCAGCAATCCAAATCAAGATTTATCCGGTATTCTATCTATGTCAAATCACAAAAATAAAGGCAAAAAAGAACCGAGCAATTTTATATCAGACTACTTGTCTTCTTGTAGTTGGATCTCCAAGTTTTTGGAATGCACCAAATTCTACTTGCGCATCCAAATCTGGATCAATACCAGCAAAGACATCTCTGAACAAGGTTCTAGCACCATGCCAGATGTGTCCGAAGAAGAAGAGCAAAGCAAACGAAGCATGCCCAAAAGTAAACCAACCCCTTGGACTACTACGAAAAACCCCATCGGATTTCAAAGTAGCACGATCTAATTCAAAAATTTCACCCAATTGAGCACGTCTAGCATATTTTTTCACAGTAGCAGGATCACTATAACTGATTCCATTGAGTTCACCGCCATAGAACTCAACAGTTACACCTACTTGTTCAACACTATACTTTGATTCTGCCCTTCTAAAAGGAACATCAGCTCTAACAATTCCGTCTCCATCTACCAAAACAACTGGAAATGTTTCAAAAAAAGTGGGCATACGACGTACAAAAAGTTCACGCCCTTCTTTATCTTTAAAAATGGGGTGTCCTAACCACCCAACAGCTATTCCATCTCCGTTGTCCATGGAGCCCGCTCTGAATAATCCACCTTTTGCGGGATTATTGCCGATGTAATCATAAAAAGCTAATTTTTCAGGAATTTTAGACCAAGCTTGGGATAAACTTTGATTTTCGGCTAGGCCAGCACCCACTCTTCGATATATTTCTTGCTGGAAGTATCCCTGATCCCATTGATAACGAGTAGGACCAAATAATTCAATGGGGGTAGTTGCTGAACCATACCACATAGTTCCAGCAACAACAAAAGCTGCGAAAAAGACAGCAGCAATACTACTGGAAAGGACTGTTTCAATATTTCCCATACGTAATCCTTTGTATAGACGTTGGGGCGGACGGACACTAAGATGGAACAGGCCCGCTAATATACCCAATGTACCTGCTGCAATATGATGCGAGGCTATTCCTCCCGGAACAAAAGGATCAAACCCTTCCACACCCCACGCTGGATTAACAGATTGTACCCTTCCGGTTAATCCATAAGGATCGGACACCCATATTCCAGGACCATATAATCCTGTTACATGAAATGCACCAAAACTAAAGCAAGCCACCCCTGCAAGAAATAAATGAATTCCAAAAATCTTCGGTAAATCCAAAGAAGGTTTTCCTGTACGTTCATCACAAAATATTTCTAGATCCCAATACACCCAATGCCAAATAGCTGCCAAGAAGCATAAGCCAGAAAACACAATATGTGCTCCGGCCACACCTTCGTAACTCCAAATACCCGGATTCGTTATAGTTCCTCCTGTGATACTCCAACCGCCCCATGAATTGGTTATTCCTAAACGAGTCATGAAGGGTATAACGAACATACCTTGTCTCCACATTGGATCAAGAACAGGATCAGAGGGATCAAAAACCGCTAATTCGTATAGAGCCATTGAACCGGCCCAACCAGCAACTAGAGCTGTATGCATTATATGAACAGAAAGCAAACGACCGGGATCATTCAATACGACGGTATGAACACGATACCAAGGCAAACCCATGGAAATACCTCTTTAGCAACGAAAAATAGACACTATGTAACTTTATTGCACTAAAAAAAAAACTAGTAGGTTATGGACCTCCCCCTTTCAAGGGATTATCTCAGAGAAAGGATTACTATTTGGTCTATTATTTTAGTAATAATGGAAAAATTAGGTTCGTAGGAACAAAAAGAAGCAGATCTATTCTATACCCGATAAGTACCAATACGCAATGGTGAGTCGGAGTTGATCCTATTTTCTATGAGTGAATGCATAAAGATTTGTTCATGATAGAAAAAAAAGACCTATTCGAAAGAATTTTTCTTTATTCATTCTGTCTTCCTTTTTTATGAACTTATTCAATTTATATATAAAATATGATAAAAAAAGGTAAAAAAAGACAAATCTTATTTATTAAGACAATAAACCTGTGGTTACGCTTCCATATCAAAGTGAGCTATAGTACTTAATTATTTTTTTTTCTTTCATTTTATGCCTATTGGTGTTCCACAAGTACCTTTTCGAAGTCCTGGAGAGGAAGATGCATCTTGGGTTGACGTATAGTGCGACTTGTCAGATATATTGGGTCATATGGGATTTCCCCGTTCTCTCCCCCGATCGAGATATCCTCTCTTTCGCCCAAGAAAGATTGATTGAATTATTAAAAATTTGGAGCGTGAAGTGTAATTAGATCTATTTTTTTGAGGGGGTAGACAGATTAATCTTATCAATTAGAAAAATTTATGGTTTGCTTGGTTGGACCAATAAAATGAAGTATAGAGGCTCCGTTTAGAAAAAACCCAATTTTGAATATATGGATTCGATAGTTACTACTTGTATCATATTTTAGTTATAAATAGCAGTGATCTAAAACTGCTAATCAATCGAGTCATATGATGAATACGTTGAATATTTGGTATAAAAAACATAAAAATAATGAAAAAAAAGAAGTCGTAGCACAAAGACATGGTATTTAGGCATTTGTCTTATATGTGCAAATCCAAATCAGGCGTATCTTTACTCGGAGTATAGCATAAACCTAAAAGAATTGAAGTGAAGAAGCCCATTCAGAAACAAGAAAATTACATCGTAATTTCAATTTAATTTCGATGAAAGAATACATCAATGAAAAGTTAGATCAATAAATTGAATGAATTCGTTTTTTTTTTTCTTTTTTATAGTATAGATTATAGATAAAGGAGCCAAAACGAATCTTTCTTGAAAAAAGGAAGGCCTGTTCATTAGAAGTTAAAAAGATCCCGCTAAACTAAAAAAGACTGGAATCTAAACATTGATTCTTTTTTTTTTGTCGCAATTTTTGTTGAACCGTATGCATCAAAAGGTGCATGTACGGTTCTTAAGGTATACAATTTTATCCTAATCAACCGACTTTATCGAGAAAGATTACTTTTTTTAGGCCAAGAGGTTGATAGCGAGATCTCAAATCAACTTATCGGTCTTATGGTATATCTCAGTATAGAGGATGATACCAAAGATCTGTATTTATTTATAAACTCTCCCGGCGGATGGGTAATACCCGGAGTAGCTATTTATGATACTATGCAATTTGTGCGACCTGATGTACAGACAATATGCATGGGATTAGGCGCCTCAATGGGATCTTTTATTCTAGTCGGTGGAGAAATTACCAAACGTCTAGCATTCCCTCACGCTTGGCGCCACTGCTTTTTTTAGTTAAATTTGAGACAAAAAATAAAACAAAACTATGCCTTCGCCATATAAAATATGAATATTAAGTAATAATAGCATGGCACTTTGAATTCGATATGAGACCTTTTTTATTCTTTTGTTTTTTTCTAAATCCTTAAGATTATGTATCGAAACAGTAGTATGAGATAAAAGGCATTTCCTATTTTATTTGATCTATCGAGGGCCCCCTCTTTCAGCGTCACAAACTTTTTTGTTTTCACAACAGAAGACTCTTAACAATATTTCGGTTATGAAAGAATATTCAAATAAATAAATTTTTTTTATTTATTTGAATTACAAAAAAAAAAAAAAGAAACTTTGGGATTGCTGAATAAAAGACGACAAATAATAAAGCAACGGAGCCATCATAGTATTTCAAAATTACTTCAAAATAAAAGGAAGGGTGGTTATTGGATCATTTACTCCTCTGGGTCTGATAGATCCTATATTTTCTATTCCTTTGATGGAAGGTGAAAATGAATTCCATTGTGAAGCCGTATGCAATGCACAAAAGATGCCTGTACGGTTGTTTCAATTTATTTATTGTTTTTCTCTTTAACTCATCATGTGAGATAGAGAAACCATTTATTAAATCATCAGGGTAATGATCCATCAACCTGCTAGTTCTTTTTATGAGGCACAAACGGGAGAATTTATCTTGGAAGCGGAAGAACTACTGAAGTTGCGGGAAAGCATCACAAGAGTTTATGTACAAAGAACAGGCAAACCCTTATGGGTTATATCCGAAGACATGGAAAGGGATGTTTTTATGTCAGCAACAGAAGCCCAAGCTCATGGAATTGTTGATCTTGTAGCCGTTGAATAAAAAATAGAAAGAAGGTATTTTTTGCAAATCCGCAATTTGATATTTTATCTTCTTACCGGGTTTAATAGAAAATAGAACTAATTCATAATCATCCGGTTAGGATCGATCTAAACCAATTCATTATGTATATGATTCAACATGCCAACTATTAAACAACTTATTAGAAACACAAGACAGCCAATCAAAAATGTTACCAAATCGCCCGCCCTTCGGGGATGTCCTCAGCGTCGAGGAACATGTACTAGGGTGTATGTGCGACTCGTTCAGATCATAGACTGGCACAAAAGAAAGGAAAGTATTTTTCCAGTATCAGTGATCAATACCAGTGAATGAATAGGATAGAATGGAAGAGCTCCATTCACTATCTAAAAAAAAAAAAAGATTTCTCGTACCCTTTATTGTGTATCAAATTTATGGTTTATATTGGTGCAAATCCAATCACCCCCGTTTTCAATTTAAGATGAGAAAGAATTCCCCATTGGTAATAAATGTTTATCCATTACGCGGAGGAAATCCTATTTAACAGAAGGATTATATTATACCCTTCTTCTTGCAAAAACGGACTAAGAGGGTTAGCTACCCGGCGAATCTTCATAATTAAATACCGTTACTGCATAGGTAAATCTCATTGTGAAAGAACGATAATTCATGGGTAGAGCCAAAGAACGTGAACTGTACAAGTTAACAATAGAAAAGAACGAGCTCCGGTGTATAGAGAGGACCTCACCGTTTAAGAACTAACCATAGAAACGATGGAAACCGCTATTTCTTTATCCATTTTTTTTTTTATTTACGTTTACTATGTTTTTTTGATACTTAGTATCACAATATCAATACAATTTTTTATTATGAGATTAAATGTCTCTCCAAAAAAGAAAAAAAAAAAAAAAATAGTGGTCGGGAAGGTTATAGTAGCAAAAGCCATTGGAATTTTTTTTATACATTGGAAAAATCCGTTTTGTTATTAATAGACTAGGAAAGGAATAACTGAAAGAAAAGAAATCAATTAGTTATTCATCAAAGTTTTTTTTATTCAATGACCAGAATTAAACGAGGATATATAACTCGGAGACGTAGAACAAAAATTCGTTTATTTGCATCAAGTTTTCGAGGGGCTCATTCAAGACTTACTCGAACTATTACTCAACAGAAAATAAGAGCTTTGGTTTCATCCTATCGGGATAGAGTTAGGAAAAAAAGGGATTTTCGTCATTTATGGATCGCTCGAATAAATGCAGTAGTTCGAGACAGTAAAGTATACTATAATTATAGTAGATTAATGAACAATCTGTACAAGAAGCAGTTGCTTCTTAATCGTAAAATACTTGCACAAATCGCTATATTAAATAGGAATTGTCTTTATATTATTTCAAATGAGATTAGAAAATAAGAAGAGTGGAAAGAATCCATCGGAATAGTTTCAATGGAGTTCCCTGCAGAATGAACGCCGGGAAGGTAGAGTAGAAATTAGTATCATAAATATCATCAAATTGTCAAAATAAACAAAGATGCTCAATAAAAAAAAAGATTGATTCTGCTTCCCTCATTCTTTTTTTTTATTCTTACAACACGAAAATCAAATCTAGGTTCTCGGATTTTTTGAACAAAGCATCAATCCTACTTCGAGCGTTTAGATTTTCATTTTTATTCACTTAAAAGGTAAGCTTATTTATTTCTAGTTCTAAGACCAATAGTTCTAGCAATTGCCTCGTTTCTTTCAAATTGTTTTTCATTATTAAGAAAAGGTAACAAAGATAAAATACGAGCTTGTTTTATAGCAATAGTAATTAATCGTTGCTGTTTTAAAGTCAATCTATTTACTCGTCTAGATAATATTTTTCCTTGTTCACTAATAAATCGACTAATTAAACTCATGTTTCTATAATCAATTCGATCCCCCGATTGAATCGGGGGCAAACGCCTACGAAAAGATCGTTTGGATTTAAGAAGGAGTCGCTTTGATTTATCCATGGTTTGTTTATTCCTTATCCCGAAAATCCTATTTCAATCGGATCAAAAAAAAACCGATTTAGAATTAAGAAATAGGATTTCTTTTTTTTATTATTAAATAGAAAATCTATTTTCTATATGTAATTTTTATATGTAATTTTTCATTTTCCTTGGAATGGAGGGGTTACACACGGACGGATCTATTTCTTTATCTCCCCATGAATCGTATGTTTGTAACAACAGGGACAGAATTTTCTCAATTCCAATCGACTAGGTGTATTGTGTCGATTCTTTTGAGTAATATATCTGAAAATCCCCATTGATTTTTTATTAGAAATGTTTCGAACACAACTAGTACATTCCAAAATAACTGTTACTCGGGCATCTTTACCCTTGGCCATGAACCTCCTTTGTATTTTTGATTTACGCAACTATTTCATTTTCAGATCCAAAAAAAAAAAAATGACGAAAAGAAAAAAGGAACGAAAAAAGCAGAAGTTGCTAAAATGATGCAAGATTTCGTTGCAATCATATTATAGTAATAATAAGTAATACAAGGATTTCCAAATTTAGAATCGCAGTACAGTATTTCATTTTTCATTTCAGTATCTTGTATTATATTTTTGTGCTAGCCATCAAATTTTGATTTCTGTTATCACTCCTTTATTAATTTAATTGGAACCTAGGCCCAAGTCCGAGTTTGACTGAGGTTGAATCCACTTTTATTCTTTCTCTTTTCTTTTTCTAACTTATTTTGTATTCTAATAACAAAAAAAGATAAGGGGAGAGGATTAGTCACAGATATTTGATTGTAGCTCTAATCTTCTTCACCCCTTCCCGGGTTAAGAACTAGAATGGGTTAATCACTAGAATGAAAAAAAGGGGAATATCAACGCATCTGGGAATAAACGATTGATCTCTATCAATAGACCCGCTAAAGATCCGAACCAGAGAGTACTTACTACTGGTGCCACGGAAAGATATGTTTTTAGATCTCTCATTTTAAAAACTCCTTCTTTATTCTTTTATAGTAATTTGTACTACATAATGGTAATACATATATGATCAGATGTCTATATAGTTCCGCTTATATTGTGCACGAACTCTCTAATTGAAATCTACAACAATTCGGTAGATATTCTTTTTTTAGAAAAAAAAAAAAGAATATGTCCCTATCTAAAAATATTTCTTTTTGTACGGCGGGTTTCATAGTTATTTCATGCGTATATAATTCTTTTTATTATTATATGGTATGTATGTTATATGATATGAAAGACAAAAGAAGAAATGGCAATATAATTTGTTTATATCAAATTAGGAAATAAATCAAAATGTTGGAAAACAAGACAGGGATTCTCTACAATGACACTGTAGACCAATTGAAAGGGATGTAGCGCAGTTTGGTAGCGCGTTTGTTTTGGGTACAAAATGTCACGGGTTCAAATCCTGTCATCCCTACCTATTCCTTTTTCTTCTGAACAGTAAAAAGGAATCAATTGAGATCGATTACAATTGAACATACCTAATTAATCTTTTCTTTGATTTTATCATATTCTATATGATAGTATATACATGGAAGACATATTAGGATTACTTTTATTTTATTGAAAATAACGCGCTCTTAGTTCAGTTCGGTAGAACGTGGGTCTCCAAAACCCGATGTCGTAGGTTCAAATCCTACAGAGCGTGATTGCATTCTTGTTATTGGTAGGTCAAAATTGTACTGAAATAATTGAACAGCAATCTGAATTTGACCCCCTATGAGTTCAAGCAAGTAGGAGGTCAAGCAAAAAAATAGATGTTAATTAATCAAAGGTCCAACTGGTCACCACGTCTGTATTGTAAATATGCAGTTACAAATAATCCAGCCAAAGTAATAGGAATTAGACCTAATACGATTCCAAATAGAAAAACTTCAATCATTTCAATTTATTTGCACCAGAAGAAAAAAAGGGGAGGTAATATTGATCCTTAAATATTAATATGTATTGTCCATGAATTTCAATGATCCATAATTGGAAATTGACAAGATAACGAACTCTAGAATATATCAAATATATAGACTACCCTACAAATCTGTCTTTTTATGAAATTGTACAGTTAATTAATTTCAAATAAGTCGTATCTTGCTCAGACCGATAAATAGAGCTGAGGTTATAGTTAAAACTGCTAATAGAAAACCGAAATAACTAATTATAGTAAGCATGAAGAGGCTAAA